GTTATGGATTTTCAGTTTATGGGGGGTAGTATGGGATCCGTAGTCGGGGAGAAAATCACCCGTTTGATTGAGTACGCTACCAATCAATTTCTACCTCTTATTATAGTGTGCGCTTCGGGGGGGGCGCGCATGCAAGAAGGAAGTTTGAGCTTGATGCAAATGGCTAAAATATCGTCTGCCTTATATGATTATCAATCAAATAAAAAGTTATTGTATGTATCAATCCTTACATCTCCTACTACTGGTGGGGTAACAGCTAGTTTTGGTATGTTGGGAGATATTATTATTGCCGAACCAAATTCCTACATTGCATTTGCGGGTAAAAGAGTAATTGAACAAACATTGAATAAAACAGTACCCGAAGGTTCACAAGCGGCTGAATATTTATTCCAGAAGGGCTTATTCGACCTAATCGTACCACGTAATCTTTTAAAAAGCGTTCTGAGTGAGTTATTTAAGCTTCATGCCTTCTTTCCTTTGAATTCCAATTCAATCAAGTAGAGCGCACTAAGTTCAATTATTTTATTTGTAGCAAACAAGTAGTTAGCTTATCGGAATCTTAGCTTATTGGAATCAAAGTAACTAAGAATGGAGTTTTCTTTGTTGACCTAAGATCTAATTGTAGAAAGAATCAAAAGTGGAGGATAACTCTTTTTTTTTACCTAGATTCCCGATTACTAATTAAGAAGTCTCTATCAACAAGATAAAAACATGAGTTCTTCCTTTCGTGAAATTAGGCAAATAAAACGAATTGCGTCTTACGTATATAATTAAATTCAAATATAGAAAAAATAGATATATAGTTTTGTATCTTTCTCCATCTCCCGAAAATCCCATTTTCACTAAAAATTCCGGTTGTGTCGCATTCTAACGAATCTTTCGATAATTTGTAAGAAACTCTTTCTTTATTAAATTCGAAGACAAGAACAAAACACAAAGAAATGAAGAAAAATAATAAAATGGATTATCATATGTATCTTTCATATAGATAGATGAATAAGTCCATTTATTTAGTTCTACATTCCTTGGACTTATTTTATATACTCTTAGATACTTATATCTCTAATAAGAATTTTCAAATTGAATTAAACTATGAATTCATAATAATTACAATTCTTAATTATAATTAGTATAAATATAAAATATGATATTTAAAAAAAAAAATAAGAACAGGTACAAATAGTAAATCGAGGTACCCATTTTATGACAACTTTCAATTTTCCCTCTATTTTTGTGCCTTTAGTAGGCCTAGTATTTCCGGCAATTGCAATGGCTTCTTTATTTCTTCATGTTCAAAAAAACAAGATTGTTTAGATCTGAGGGGACCCAATATCATCCGTTTTTTTTTGAAACTTAGACTTGTAGCATAACACAGATATTTATTTCGGGAAATATGGTAGAGCATGTGATTTCCGCCGAACATAAAGGAAAAAGCTCTTATGCCTGCAGAAAATGATCTATGGGTAACTGAATTCTAGCTAGTTTCAAATAGATCAGGATCGCTGGATGCCTAAAATGTAAAGTTGGTGGATCTATATGTATATCAATATGTATATTGGGATCATATGAAGGGTATGTTATTATTTTAGATCTAACCAATTTGATGAATTACTCCTAAAGGTTCCCATCAAACTAGTGCTAGTTCACATCAAACTAGTGCTAGTTGATGAGAGTTCATTCAGAAACAAAAAAAGTAAAGTCAAAATCATTTGGGGTATTCTCTCAATTCCAATAAAATGCAATCGGATCAAGTATGAGTTGGCGATCAGAACATATATGGATAGAACTTATAACGGGGTCTCGAAAACTAAGTAATTTTTGCTGGGCCCTTATCGTTTTTTTAGGTTCATTAGGATTCTTATTGGTTGGAACTTCCAGTTATCTTGGTAGAAATTTGATATCTTTTGTTCCGTCTCAGCAAATCATTTTTTTTCCACAAGGGATCGTGATGTCTTTCTACGGGATCGCGGGTCTCTTTATTAGTTCTTATTTGTGGTGCACAATTTCCTGGAATGTAGGTAGTGGTTATGATCGATTCGATAGAAAGGAAGGAATAGTGTGTATTTTTCGTTGGGGATTTCCTGGAAAAAATCGTCGCATATTCCTCCGATTCCTTATAAAAGATATTCAATCCGTTAGAATAGAAGTTAAAGAGGGTATTTATGCTCGTCGTGTCCTTTATATGGACATCAGAGGCCGGGGGGCTATTCCGTTGACCCGTACTGATGAGAATTTGACTCCACGAGAAATTGAACAAAAAGCCGCGGAATTGGCCTATTTCTTGCGCGTACCAATTGAAGTCTTTTGAGAAAAGGGACTGGGCTGAAGAACGAATGCTTTCTCAGTAGGAGGGAAAAAATGCAAGAATCCTGTTTTTTTCTATAACTAAGTGATACTTTAGATGCAGATAAATCATATCTTGTAAATTATTTTCTTTTTGTCAATCGACCCCTTTTTATCCTTTCGTTTGTGTTCTTTAATACCCAATAATGGGTTTTCTTAATAAGGATAACTGGCCCATTTCTGTCTTGTTTTGCCGCTCATTTTTTTGATCATCACAATCTCTTTCTCTCAATTATTCTATTCTTGACTATGGGGAATCGTTGGAATTTTTTCGAAATATTGGATATTTTGATAGAAAAGGAGTTCTTTCGTCTCAAAATCTCAATAATATTCATTCCTTAAAGTACTTCTTTCGGTCATTCATCGAAAGGAGACACTTGTTTGGAATTTGATGAAGTGAGATATCTGGAAACAAGATTTTGTATTATTTCTTCAGTCGAATTCGAAGTGGAGTCTTAGTCTATTTCTGTATTCTTTCTAGATTCAAACAAAATCACAAATAAAATAGATTCATAGGTTTGATACCTTGTCTAGAACTCATGTTTGAAAGAAATATTCGATCACATAGAGTCGACAAATGAAGTGGGTTAATTAAAAATTCACAGGTGAAAAATGGCAAAAAAGAAAGCATTCACTCCTCTTTTGTATCTTGCATCTATAGTATTTCTGCCCTGGTGGATTTCTCTCTCATTTACTAAAAGTATGGAATCTTGGGTTACTAATTGGTCGAATACTGGTCAATCCGAAATTTTTTTGAATGATATTCAAGAAAAAAGTATTCTAGAAAAGTTCATAGAATTAGAGGAAATCCTCTTCTTGGAAGAAATGATCAAGGAATACTCGGAGACACATCTACAAAAGCTTCCTATAGGAATCCACAAAGAAACGATCCAATTAATCAAGATACACAATGAGGATTGTATCCATACGATTTTGCACTTCTCGACAAATATAATCTGTTTTGTTATTCTAAGCGGTTATTCTATTTTAGGAAATGAAGAACTTGTTATTCTTAACTCTTGGGCTCAGGAATTCCTATATAACTTAAGTGATACAGTAAAAGCTTTTTCGATTCTTTTATTAACCGATTTATGTATCGGATTTCATTCACCCCACGGTTGGGAACTAATGATTGGTTCTGTCTACAAAGATTTTGGATTTGGTCATAATGATCAAATTATATCTGGTCTTGTTTCCACCTTTCCAGTTATTCTCGATACTATTTTTAAATATTGGATTTTTCGTTATTTAAATCGTGTATCTCCGTCACTTGTAGTTATTTATCATTCAATGAATGATTGATAAATAATCCAATTAGAATGTTTCTTACTTTGTAGTTCTACATAAGTATTAAAAACTTTCTATCCGGGGGATTTTCATACTATAGTATTCCAGTAAAATGATTCCAATAAATAGCAGAATCGTGGATAGGGAACTATACTAGCGACCTACCCAATTTATTGTAGAAATTTTCGGATCAATGATTAGACCATGCAAACTAGAAATACTTTTTCTTGGATAAAGGAACATATTACTCGATCTATTTCCATATCGCTCATGATATATATCATAACTCGGACATCCATTTCAAGTGCATATCCCATTTTTGCGCAGCAGGGTTATGAAAATCCACGAGAAGCGACTGGGCGTATTGTATGTGCCAATTGCCATTTAGCTAATAAGCCCGTGGATATCGAGGTTCCACAAGCGGTACTTCCTGATACTGTATTTGAAGCAGTTGTTCGAATTCCTTATGATAAGCAAGTGAAACAAGTTCTTGCTAATGGTAAGAAAGGGGGTTTGAATGTGGGGGCTGTTCTTATTTTACCGGAGGGGTTTGAATTAGCTCCTTCCGATCGTATTTCTCCCGAGATGAAAGAAAAGATAGGCAATTTGTCTTTTCAGAGCTATCGCCCTAATAAAAAAAATATTCTTGTGATAGGGCCTGTCCCTGGTCAGAAATATAGTGAAATCACCTTTCCTATTCTTTCCCCCGACCCCGCTACTAAGAAAGATGTTCACTTCTTAAAATATCCTATATACGTAGGGGGGAATAGGGGAAGGGGTCAGATTTATCCCGACGGAAGCAAGAGTAACAATACAGTTTATAATGCTACAGGAGCGGGCATAGTAAGTAAAATCATACGAAAAGAAAAAGGGGGATATGAAATAACCATAACAGATCCATCGGATGGACGTCAAGTGGTTGATATTATCCCTCCAGGACCAGAAGTTCTTGTTTCAGAGGGTGAATCCATCCAATTTGATCAACCATTAACGAGTAATCCTAATGTGGGTGGATTTGGTCAGGGAGATGCAGAAATAGTACTTCAAGATCCATTACGTGTCCAAGGTCTTTTGGTCTTCTTGGCATCTGTTATTTTGGCACAAATCTTTTTGGTTCTTAAAAAGAAACAGTTCGAGAAGGTTCAATTGGCCGAAATGAATTTCTAGACTCGCGGATTTATTGACATCAGGTTCGTAAAAAGAAAAAAATTTTTGTTGTCAATTATGTATGATCAAAAAAAATCAATTCTGAAAAACCTTTTATTTACCTGCTCTTTTTCTACGAGCTTCAGGGAATCCCTTGTATCGCATTCCTAGTCATAATAGGTAGATTTTTGTTTGAAGAAGACTATTTTATTTGACTTTATGAC